GGGAACAATAAAAAAATTCGATTCACGTGCAATCATGAATGATTTAATAACTTCCACAGCAGATTCCGTAAAAATGTTTTGGATAAATAAGATTCATGGTCTATTTCATAATGATTCTCAAGAATTGGAACATCAAAAGAATAGATTCGACTTTGGCGGGGAATTATTATTGAATTCGAATTCGATTGGGAATTTTTTAACCTCAACCGACAAATTATCTTTTGAACGCGCACGAAGAGTTGATTCAGAAAGTCAAGCAAAATCTTTGAAATTTATATTCGATATAATTACAACTGATCCAAACGATCTAACAACAATTAAAAAGAAATCTATTGGAATGGAAGAAATCAGTAAAAGGGTTTCTCGGTGGTCATACAAATTGACAGATGATTTGGAAGAAGAAGAAGAAGAAAATGAAGAAGAATCGACGGAAGATCCTGAAATTCGTTCAAGAAAAGGCAAACGCGTGGTAATTTATACTGATAACAATCAGAGTACTAATTCCAGTGCTAGTAATAATAGTACTAGTAATAATAGTACTAGTAATAATAGTACTAGTAATACTAGCACTAGTGATGAAGAAGAGGAAGTGGCTTTGATACGTTACTCACAACAATCAGATTTTCGCCGGGGTATAATCAAAGGATCCATGCGTGCTCAAAGACGTAAAACAGTTACTTGGGAAATGTTTCAAGCAAATGTGCATTCTCCACTTTTTTTGGATCGAATAGACAAAACATTTTTTTTTTCGTTTTTTGATATCTCTGAAACGATTAATATAATTTTTAGGAATTGGGTAGGGGGAAATCCAGAATTACAAATTTCTTATTTTGAGGAGGAGGAGACAAAAGAAAAGGAGAAAACAAACGAAGAAAAAGAAGAGGAAAATGAACGAATAGCAATATCAGAAGCTTGGGATACCTTTATATTTACTCAAGCAATAAGAGGGTTAATGTTAGTAACCCAATCTTTTCTTAGAAAATACGTTATATTACCCTTATTGATAATAGCTAAAAATATCGGCCGTATGTTATTATTGCAATTCCCCGAGTGGTATGAGGATTTGAAGGAATGGAATAAAGAAATGCATGTTAAATGTACCTATAATGGCGTTCAATTATCAGAAACAGAATTTCCCCAAAATTGGTTAACAGACGGTATTCAAATAAAGATTTTATTTCCCTTCTGTCTGAAACCTTGGAGAAGATCTAAAATACGATCTCATCATCGAGATCAGAAAATAAAGAAAAAGGATAAAAAAGACAATTTTTGTTTTTTAACAATCTGGGGAAAGGAAGCAGAACTACCTTTTGGGTCTCCCCGAAAACGACCTTCTTTTTTTGAACCCATTTTTAAAGAACTCGAAAAAAAAATGATAAAATTGAAAAAGCAATTTTTTCAAGTTATAAAGGTTTTCAAAGAAAGAAGAAAACGGTTTCAAAAAGTTTCAAAAGAAAAAACAAGATGGGTCATCAAAATAGTTCTAGTTATAAACTTAATAATGAAAGAACTTGAAAAAATAAACCCCATTTTCTTATTGAAATTGAGGAAGATGAAAGTATATGAACCAAATGAAAGCGGAAAAGATTCCAATATAAATAATAAGATTATCCGTGAATCGACCACTCAAATTCGATCCATGAATTGTGTAAATGAAAATTATTCACTCATAGAAACGAAAATCAAAGATCTTGCTAATAAAACAATCACAATTAGGACTCAAACAGAAGGAATCACAAAAGATAAAAAAAAAATAGTTCGAATTTGTGATGATAAAAGATCGGAATCACAGAAGGATATTTGGAAAATATTCAAAAGAAAAAATATCCGATTAATACGTAAATCGCATTATTTTATAAAATCCCTCATTGAAAAAATATACATAGATATATTACTATGTATCATTAAGATTCCGAGGATCAATGCACAACTTTTCTTTGAATCAACAAAAAAAATTATCAACAAATCCATTTACAACGATGAAACAAATCAAGAAGGAATTGAGAAAACAAATCAAAATACAATGAACTTTATTTCGACTATAAAAAAGTCGTTTTCTAATATTTCTTGTGACTTATCTTCTTTGTCTCAAGCCTATGTTTTTTACAAATTATCACAAAATCAATTACTTAACAAGTATCATTTGAGATCTGTACTTCAAAATCAGGGTACCTATCCTTTTCTTAGTGATATAATCAAGAATTATTGTACGACACGAGGAATATTTGATTCCAAACCAAGGTATAAGAAAATTCATAAGTCTGGAATGAATAAATGGAAAAATTGGTTAAGGAGTCATTATCAATACAATTTATCTCAGACCAAGTGGTCCCCCTTAGTACCGAAAAAATGGCGAAATAGAGTTAATCAATGTCGTACAATTCAAAAGAAAGACTCAATGAAATTGGATTTATATAGAAAAAAAAAAGACCAATTAATTCATTACATGAAACAAAACAGCTATCCATATGCAGTCGATTCATCAATACGTCAAAAAGAAAAATTGAAAAAACATTACGGATATGATCTTTTATCATATAAATATATAAATTATGGGAATAGTGGGAACTCATATATTTATGGATCAACATTACAAGTGGGGGACAAAAAAATTCCATATAATTTCAGTACACCGAAACCCGAATCATTTTATGGATTGATAAGTATAGCTATTAGTGATTATCTAGAAAAAAGATCCATTATTGATACGAACAAAAATATGGATAGAAAATTTTTTGATTGTAGAATTCTCCATTTTTGTATTCGAAATAATATTGAAATTAAGACCTGGACCAATACGCATATCGACACCACGATTCATAAAAATGCTAAAACCGAAACTAAAAATTTTCAAAAATTTGAAAAAAAAGATCTTTTTTCTTTTACGATTGATCACAAAATAAACCCATCCAATCAAAAAAATATTTTTTTTGATTGGATGGGAATGAATCAAGAAAGGTTATATCATACCATATCAAACCTAGAACCTTGGTTTTTTCCAGAATTTGTGCTACTTTTTGATGCGTATAAAATTAAACCGTGGATCATACCAATCAAATTACTTATTTTTCATTTTCATTTCTATGAAAATATTAGTCAAAATGAAAAGATCGGCATAAATCACAAAAAAAATCTTCCTATATTAGCTAATCAAAAAGAATATCTTGAATTAGAAAATTCAAAAAAAAAAAACGAACAACAAGGCCAAGGAGATTTTGTATCCGATCTAAAAAAACAAAACAAAAAAAAAGATGTTGAAGAAGATTACACGGGAGCAGACATTAAAAAAGGTAGAAAGAAAAAACAATTCAAGAGCAAGAAAGAAGCAGAACTTAATTTCTTCCTGAAAAAATATTTTCTTTTTCAATTACGATGGGATGATCCCTTGAATCAAAGAATGATCAATAATATCAAGGTATATTGTCTTCTACTTAGACTCATAGATCCAAGGGAAATTGCTATATCCTCAATTCAAAGAGGAGAGATGCATATGGACGTAATGTTGATTCAGAAAGACCTAACTCTTACAGAATTAATAAAAAAGGGAATATTTATTATCGAACCAATTCGTCTATCTATGAAAAAAGACGGAAAACATATTATATATCAAACCCTAGGTGTTTCATTGGTTGATAAGAATAAGCGCCAAACTAATGAAAAATGCATAATAAAAAATAGATATGTTGATAAAAAAAATTTTGATGGATCCATTGCACGACACTGCAATATGCTTGTGAATAGAAACAAAAATCATTATGATTTGCTTGTTCCGGAAAATATTCTATCTCCGAGACGTCGTAGAGAATTGAGAATTCTAATTTGTTTCAATTCCCGGAATTGGAATGTTATGGATAGAAATCCAATATTTTGCAATCAAAATAACATAAAAAACTGTGCACAATTTTTGAACGGGAAAAAGCATCTTAATACAGATGCAAATAAATTTATTAAATTCAAATTGTTTCTTTGGCCCAATTATCGCTTAGAGGATTTAGCTTGTATGAATCGTTATTGGTTTGATACCAATAATGGTAGTCATTTCAGTATGTCAAGAATCCATATGTATCCACGATTCAGAATTAGTTAAATTAATTAATAGTATATTTCTTATAAAATATCTATCGTATGACATATTCGCTAGATAAAATAAAAGCCGAAAGATATACGCTATGTTACATTCTGATAAATGATACCGATTTAATTCCTTATCAATTGGATCTAGGAAGAAATTAACAGAATCTTCTTTTTAGGTAAAAAATAACTCTCTTTCGTGAATGCATAAATGTATCGTCTCTTTTTATCCAAATCAAATTGCAAATTTGATTTGGATAAAATAAATAAATAAAGTAGTATATATCAAGAAATCAAGAATTTTTGTGGACTAGCTCTAGATTAAACTAACTGGAAATAACTGGTATAATAATAATTATTATTTTTCCTGATTCGGTAAAATCCACGGAAAAGAAAAAAAAAGAAAAATTTATTTTTTATGGTCAAAAATTCATTTATCTCAGCTATTCGACAAGAAAAAGAAAAAAACTGCGGATCTGTTGAATTTCAAGTATTCAGTTTCACGGATAAGATACGGAGACTTACTTCACATTTGGAATTACATAAAAGAGATTTTTTATCGCAAAGGGGTCTACGAAAAATTCTGGGAAAACGTCAACGGTTGCTGGATCATTTGTCAAAGAAAAATAGAGTACGTTATAAGAAATTAATTGGTCAATTGGGTATTCGGGAGTCAAAAACTCATTAATTTTAAGATTGGTTTTAATTTTTTCTTTAGTTATTTGTTATTAGTTAATAGTAGTTATTAGATTTTTCATTGTGATGAACCTCGTTTGAGAAATTCATGGAATAATGAATTAAGGAAGAAAAGATATGGCTGTACCGGCTACAAGAAAAGATCTCATGATAGTTAATATGGGCCCTCACCACCCATCAATGCATGGTGTTCTTCGACTGATCGTTACTCTCGATGGCGAAGATGTTATTGACTGTGAACCCATATTGGGTTATTTACACAGAGGGATGGAAAAAATAGCGGAAAATCGAACAATTATACAATATTTGCCTTATGTAACACGATGGGATTATTTAGCCACTATGTTCACAGAAGCAATAACAGTAAATGCACCAGAACGACTGGAAAGTGTTCAAGTACCTAAAAGAGCCAGTTACATTAGAGTAATTATGTTGGAACTGAGTCGTATAGCTTCTCATTTGTTATGGCTTGGACCTTTTATGGCGGATATTGGCGCACAGACTCCCTTTTTCTATATTTTCAGAGAAAGGGAATTGTTATATGATCTATTCGAAGCCGCCACGGGTATGCGAATGATGCATAATTATTTCCGTATTGGGGGAGTCGCCGCGGATCTGCCTTATGGCTGGATAGATAAATGTTTGGATTTCTGCGATTATTTTTTAACAGGAATTGTTGAATATCAAAAACTTATTACCCGGAATCCTATTTTTTTGGAACGAGTTGAAGGAGTGGGGATTATTGGTGGAGAGGAAGCAATAAATTGGGGTTTATCAGGACCGATGTTACGAGCTTCTGGAATCCAATGGGATCTTCGTAAAGTTGATCGTTATGAGTCTTACAATAAATTCGATTGGGAAGTCCAATGGCAAAAAGAAGGAGATTCGCTAGCTCGTTATTTAGTACGAATCGGTGAAATGAAGGAATCTATAAAAATTATTCAACAGGCTCTAGAAGGAATTCCTGGAGGACCTTATGAAAATTTAGAAGTCCGACGCTTTGATAGAGCAAAAAATTCCGAATGGACTAATTTTGACTATAGATTTATTACTAAAAAACTTTCACCCAATTTTGAATTGTCAAAACAAGAACTTTATGTGAGAGTAGAGGCCCCAAAAGGAGAATTAGGAATTTATTTGATAGGAGATAGTAGTGTTTTCCCCTGGAGATGGAAAATTCGTCCACCAGGTTTTATCAATTTGCAAATTCTACCTCAACTAGTTAAAAGAATGAAATTGGCTGATATCATGACGATACTAGGTAGTATAGATATCATTATGGGAGAAGTTGATCGTTGAAATGATAATTGATACGACAGAAATAGAAGTACAAGCTATCAATTCTTTTTCTAAATCGGAATCCTTAAAAGAAGTCTATGGCCTCATATGGATCTTTGTTCCTATTTTAACCCTTCTATTAGGAATCATAATAGGAGTACTCGTAATTGTGTGGTTAGAAAGAGAAATATCCGCAGCAATACAACAACGTATCGGGCCTGAATATGCCGGCCCATTAGGAATTCTTCAAGCTCTAGCGGATGGGACCAAATTACTTTTTAAAGAGGACCTACTTCCATCTAGAGGAGATATTCGTTTGTTTAGCGTGGGACCGTCTATAGCGGTCATATCAGTTCTACTAAGTTTTTTAGTAATTCCTTTTGGGTATCGCCTTGTTTTAGCCGATCTTAGTATAGGTGTTTTTTTATGGATCTCCATTTCAAGTATTGCTCCTATTGGACTTCTTATGTCAGGATATGGATCGAACAATAAATATTCCTTTTCAGGTGGTCTACGGGCTGCTGCTCAATCTATTAGTTATGAAATACCATTAACTCTATGTGTGTTATCAATATCTCTACGTGTGATTCGTTGGAACATGATTATTTTCCCTTCTGTTTAGAAATGAAATTCAAGTAAAAAGGTTGAATATTATTGAATGGGTATTTTCATTTTTTATTCATCAATTTTTTATTCATCATTAGGGTCGATGAGTTAAACTAGATAGTTATATGAGTAAAACCAAACTGCTTAGAAATTTGCAGTAAGAAGATAAAATCTCATTCCCTATGTACAAGAATATAAACATAAGCAGTGTAAACTGTTTATCCCAAGATTAATAATCTTTGACTAATTATTATATCTTGAAGCGGGTACAAAAGATCAACCGTATGGGGTTACACTACTACTGTCTTATATGTATTACCATACTGGGGATCAATCCAAAATCAGTGGACAGTTAGGAACACCAAGGTACATAAAAGATTAGTAATGGAGATAATGTAAGATATCAAAAAACAGTATTTTTTTATAAAATAAAAGTTTGGATAAAACGAATCATAATGAGGACTTTAAGTTGGTAGAAATGACCAAGCAGTACTTCCCCACGATTCCTATCTAGAGTATGCTCCTATTCGCTGATTAAAGAAATGACTATCAAAAACGAACTAATCCTTTATTTTTTTTTCAGAGTATCCTCTCTCTGAGTTTCTGAGAAAGAAGAAGAGGAACTAAAGAAAAGAAATGGAATGCAAAAATAGAATGAGAAAAGTGAAGAAATAATAATAAAAGATTTTTATTTATTATTTTCCCATCCATATCTATATCTATACATATAGAGTAGAATTAGTATCATGAATTTTGAATTAATGCCCAATTCTTTCTTTTTCTTTCTAGTTATTGATATAACGAGTATTTTATTGAAGGATTAAGTTATTACCGAACAAAAAGAAAATAGAAATTCTAATGGATAAGATCAATTCGGAAGCGCATTTTTGATTCTAGCAGACGGAATTTCATTGGTCTAATTTTTGGCTACCCGATATATATTTATTGTATTTACTATCTAAATTAAATAAAGATGGAGATAATATCGAGCAAGTCCTTACATTTATTTTTGGCCATAGAGGAGCCGTATGAAGCCGAGGTCTCATGTACGGTTTTGAAATAGCGATATGAACGGTGATGTTATTATCGACTATAATTATCTAACAGTTCAAGTACAGTTGATATAGTTGAGGCACAGTCAAAATATGGTTTTGGGGGGTGGAATCTGTGGCGTCAGCCTATAGGGTTTGTAGTTTTTCTAATTTCTTCTCTAGCGGAATGTGAAAGATTACCCTTCGATTTACCAGAAGCAGAGGAGGAATTAGTCGCAGGTTATCAAACAGAGTATTCAGGTATCAAATACGCTTTATTTTACCTTGCTTCTTACCTAAATTTATTAGTTTCTTCATTATTTATAACAGTTCTTTACTTAGGTGGGTGGAATTTATCTATTCCGTACATACCCATTCCTGAACTTTTCGGAATAAATAAAATGGTTGGAGTCTTTGGAATGACAATTGGAATATTTATTACATTAGCAAAAGCTTATTTGTTTCTGTTCATTCCTATCACAGCAAGATGGACTTTACCTAGGATGAGAATAGACCAGCTATTAAATCTTGGATGGAAATTTCTTTTGCCTATTTCCCTGGGTAATCTATTATTGACAACTTCGTCCCAACTTGTTTCACTATAAATAATAGAATAGGATAATGATATTCTAGATTTATAACCGATCTCAAACAAGAGAAAAAAACAGCAATTTATTCACGGAGATCCACAATATGTTCCCTATGGTGACCGGGTTCATAAATTATGGTCAACAAACAATACGAGCTGCAAGGTACATTGGTCAAAGTTTCATAATTACCTTATCCCATACAAATCGTTTACCTGTAACTATTCAATATCCTTATGAAAAATCGATCACATCAGAACGTTTCCGTGGTCGAATCCACTTCGAATTTGATAAATGTATTGCTTGTGAAGTATGTGTTCGTGTGTGTCCCATAGATCTACCTGTTGTTGATTGGAGATTTGAAAAAGATATTAAAAAGAAACAATTGCTTAATTATAGTATTGATTTTGGAGTTTGTATATTTTGTGGTAACTGTGTCGAGTATTGTCCAACAAACTGTTTATCGATGACTGAAGAATATGAACTTTCTACTTATGATCGTCACGAATTGAATTATAATCAAATTGCTTTGGGCCGATTACCAATGTCAGTAATTGGAGATTACACAATTCAAACAGTTATGAATTCGACTCAAATCAAAATAGACAAAGATAAACCCCTGGATTCAAGAACAATTACTGATTACTAAGATTTTGTTTTTTGATATAAAGGATTCAAGTTTTTGGTTGGTCAGAAATTACAAATAATAATTAATAACTATTGATTGTTGAGAATTACTCTTTAATTTAAACCGATAGTTTCGCGATGATTTCGAAATATAAAATTCCAACTATTTCTTTTTTTTTTCAAAAAAAAAAAAGAAAAGAAAGTAGGATTCACCAATAACTTTATTTATATCTACACCATATTAAGATTGAATATTTAATTCAATTAGAAATCCATCATATAACAAAAAAAAATAAAGGTAACACCCTTCTCTTTCCTGGACTATTTAGTAAGGTCATGAAATATTTCGACTTATTTATTTGTTATACATAATGGATTTACCTGGACCAATACACGATATACTTGTAGTATTTCTAGGATTATTTCTTATATTAGGAGGTCTAGGAGTAGTATTATTTACCAATCCAATTTATTCTGCCTTTTCATTAGGATTCGTTCTTGTTTGTATATCCTTATTCTATATTCCAGCAAACTCCTATTTTGTAGCTGCCGCACAGCTCCTTATTTATGTGGGAGCCATAAATGTCTTAATAATATTTGCTGTTATGTTCATGAACGGTTCAGAATATTCTAACGGTTCCTATCTTTGGACTGTTGGAGATGGAGTCACTTCACTGGTTTGTACAAGTATTCTTTTTTCACTAATTACTACTATCCCAGATACGTCATGGTACGGAATTATTTGGACTACAAGATCAAACCAGATTATAGAACAGGACCTTATAAGTAACGTTCAACAAATTGGAATTCATTTATCAACAGATTTTTATCTTCCGTTTGAACTTATTTCTATAATTCTTTTAGTTTCTTTGATAGGTGCAATTACTATGGCTCGTCAATAGCAAATACTTAGAATTAATAAGAATTAATAAAATTGTTAGAAATTCTAAATCAAATGAAAAAGGGGAAAGTTTTTAGTTTAATCTACTGTGGATACCCTCTTTTTTTCTGTAATTGCTCGATTCTAGTCAATCAAATCCGTTGAATTATTGTTCATATTGAAATGAATCGAGATTGATGAGGAGTTAGTCAATGATGTTCGAACATGTACTTTTTTTGAGCGTCTATTTATTTTCTATAGGTATCTATGGATTGATCACAAGTCGAAACATGGTTAGAGCACTTATGTGTCTTGAACTTATACTAAATTCGGTTAATATTAATCTCGTAACGTTTTCTGATATATTTGATAGTCGCCAATTAAAAGGAGACATTTTCTCAATCTTTATTATAGCCATTGCAGCCGCGGAAGCAGCTATTGGACTAGCTATTGTTTCGTCGATCTATCGTAACAGAAAATCAACTCGTATCAATCAATCAAATTTGTTGAATAATTAGCCATAACTATTATATAAATAGAAAATTTTTTTTTTTTCATTTTTTATTCTTTTATAGTAATATGTATAATATTATATTTCCATATTACTATTGCAATATTGACGATGCATTGACCGATGTCAATGTGAAGTCATATGCGTGACTCGTATGATCATGGTTGTTGAAACGGAAATCAAAGTCTCTTGGTCTTTTTTCATGAACAGATTTAGAAATATATATTGATTCTTAAGATTTTTTTGATAAACCATTGATTCGTCTGGTGTCTACAATATAAATATAATTCATTTACTCCTGATTTTACTTTACCAGATCGAAAATTTTTTATGTTCAAAACTAGAATTTATAGACCCAATGTCGCATTCAGTAAAAATTTATGATACATGCATAGGATGTACTCAATGTGTACGAGCCTGCCCCACAGATGTATTGGAAATGATACCTTGGAACGGATGTAAAGCTAAGCAAATTGCTTCTGCGCCAAGAACGGAGGACTGTGTAGGTTGTAAGAGATGTGAATCCGCCTGTCCAACAGATTTTTTGAGTGTCCGTGTTTATTTATGGCATGAAACAACCCGCAGCATGGGTCTATCTTATTGATACGTTATAAAAAACTCCACTTGAATCATTTGATTCCTTTTTACCGACAAAAGCCCGTACTCGATAAAATATATTATTCCGAGCACGGGTTTTTTAGTCAAAACGCATCTTGTCTTTATCACGAGTTATTTCCCTTGGTTAACGCTACTTGTAGTTTTGCCAATATTCGCAGGTTCTTCAATTTTCTTTATCCCTCATAAGGGGAATAAGGTATTTAGGTGGTATACTATATGTATATGCTTATTAGAACTCCTTCTAACAACCTATGTGTTCTGTTATCATTTCCAATTGGACGATCCATTAATTCAATTGGAGGAGGATTTTAAATGGATAAATATTTTTGATTTTCACTGGAGACTGGGAATCGATGGACTTTCCATGGGACCCATTTTACTGACAGGATTTATCACTACTTTAGCTACTTTAGCAGCTTGGCCTGTTACTCGAAATTCGCGATTATTCTATTTCCTGATGTTAGCAATGTACAGTGGTCAAATAGGATTATTTTCTTCTCGAGACCTTTTACTTTTTTTCCTTATGTGGGAGTTAGAATTAATTCCTGTTTACTTACTTTTATCCATGTGGGGGGGAAAGAAACGTTTGTACTCGGCTACAAAGTTTATTTTGTACACTGCGGGGGGTTCCATTTTTCTCTTAATAGGGGTTCTAGGTATGGGTTTATATGGTTCCAATGAACCAACATTGGATTTTGAAAGATTAGCTCATCAGTCATATCCTGTGGCATTAGAAATAATATTCTATTTGGGCTTCCTTATTGCTTATGCTGTCAAATTGCCGATTATACCCCTACATACATGGCTACCAGATACCCATGGAGAAGCACATTACAGTACATGTATGCTTCTAGCTGGAATCTTATTAAAAATGGGAGCATATGGATTGATTCGGATCAATATGGAATTATTACCGCACGCCCACTCTATATTTTCTCCCTGGTTGGTGATAGTAGGGACAATGCAAATAATCTATGCAGCTTCAACTTCTCTTGGTCAACGCAATTTAAAAAAGAGAATAGCCTATTCTTCTGTATCTCACATGGGTTTCATAATTATAGGAATTGGTTCTATAACCGGCATGGGACTCAACGGAGCCATATTACAAATACTCTCTCATGGATTTATTGGTGCTGCACTTTTTTTCTTGGTAGGAACGAGTTGTGATAGAATACGTCTTGTTTATCTCGACGAAATGGGGGGGATATCCATTCCAATGCCAAAAATATTTACTCTGTTTAGTAGTTTCTCAATGGCTTCTCTTGCATTGCCAGGAATGAGTGGTTTTGTTGCGGAATTGATAGTATTTTTTGGAATAATTACCAGTCCAAAATATCTTTTAATGCCAAAAATATTAATTACATTTGTAATGGCAATTGGAATGATATTAACTCCTATTTATTTATTATCTATGTTACGTCAGATGTTCTATGGATACAAACTATTCAATGTTCCAAATTCCAATTTTGTGGATTCTGGGCCAAGAGAACTATTTGTTTCGATCTGTATCTTTTTACCCATAATAGGGATTGGTATTTATCCGGATTTCGTTCTCTCGCTATCAGTTGACAAGGTACAAGCTATCCTATCTAATTATTTTCATAGATAGTTTTCAGTACTGAGACAGAAATCAAAGTTTTCGTTTTAAGAGTTTTTAAATCATTCGCTATAGAATACAACGCAAAAAAAGAAAATGAATTAAAATTGTAATAAGATGTATTCCGGGTTTTTGAGAACCATTTGAATCAAGGAATCATTCAAATGGTTCTCAAAAACCCGCACAAACTTTCCGTTATATATGGGACGATGGTCTTATGTATTCCTCATGGAATTTATTCAATTAGATGTTAATGTGAATGAACCATAACTATGTAGACCTATTCCTAATAGATTGATCCCAAAATAGCATATCCAAATTATAAGAAATCCTATAGAAGCTACAAGTGCCGAATTCGTACTTTGCAAAGTTTGATTTGTTCTAGTATGTGAATAAATCGCGAATATAGTCCAAGTAATAAAGGCCCAAGTTTCCTTGGGGTCCCAATTCCAATAAGATCCCCATGCCTCATTAGCCCATACTGCTCCAGAAAGAATACCTATGGTTAAAAAGGTAAACCCTAAACTAATGACACGATAACTCCAATAATCCAAACGCTGAGTTAATTGATATTTGTAATAATTTTGAAATGAAACAAAGGAAGTGTGTTTAAAAACATTTTTTTTTTCGTTCAAGTATTCGATCTTGCCAAATAAAAATGACTTAATCTTAATTAAGTCAATACCAAAAATATCGATGTTTTTGCGAAATGTAATGACTAGAAAAGCCACTGATAATAACGACCCACATAAAAGAGCTGCGTAACTCAATAACATCATACTTACGTGCATCATTAACCATTGAGATTGTAGAGCAGGTACTAATATTGACGATTGGTGCATTTCACTTGAAAGACCCGATGTAGCGAAACCTTGGGTAAAAATGGCACTTGGGGCGGTTATTGCGCTTAAATCATTTTTCTGATTCCGTATTTTGGAAATCATATGAATAATGGAAAAACTCCATGAAAGGAAGATTAATGACTCGTATAAATTACTTAATGGAAAATGTCTCGAAGAAATCCAACGAGTAACTAATAATCCTGTTATAGAAAAAAAAGTAGCTATCATTCCTTTTTCCGACGAATCCCGCAACCCTATAATTTCGTGGACTAATAGGGTCATCAAATGAATCGTAATCACAATTGAAATGATCGAAAAAGAGAGATGAGTTAATATATGTTCTAAAGTGACAAATATCATAGATAAAAGAGGTCCCATTACAGAATGGAAATAGGGAATTAAATACATTATAGGATGCATTGTATCTCTATGCCGCCACTCGGACTCGAACCGAGATGCTCTAGCACTGCTTCCTAAGAGCAGCGTGTCTACCGATTTCACCATAGCGGCTTACTTGAAATAATAATAATCAATTCATATTGAATCGTCTAGATCCAATATAGTTTAGGAACCATTAGAACTGATAAATAAGATTTGAATTCATCTTTGAATTTTCAATAATTTTTCAATTTTCAATAATTCTTAATTAGGTTAGTATCATCGTAGGTTCAGTTTTAACAATCAACTTTTACGTACTATCTATATGCTAGGTTCCCCCGGAACATTTGGAATTTGAAATGAAAGTTTTTTCAGTCGAAATAGAAACTAAGAACTGCCCCCTTTATTTTATATATATATTTATTTATATATTTTATATTTTGAATCCGCGAAATCAGATAAATGAAAAAAAAATCGTCAAAGAGATTTATTTTATCAATGAACAAAATGAAAAAATTGAATGAAATTCTATAGGATTTCATATTTATCATTTATCACAATTTAATTACTAATACTAAATTTCAATTTAAGGAATAACAATTTCGAGACTTTTCTTAGTATCATTAAGTATTAATTAACTATTAATATAATAGTTTATTGTGTACAAAATTTCTAAATAAAACAAATTTCAATATTCATCACAATTTTCTTTTCCCAATAGAATGAACAAAGATTTTTCTATTGAGAAAAGAAAATTAATAGGACAAAAACCATCTCACAAATTAATAAATAGATTCTAAAAAACTAGAATGAAAAAAAAATAATAATAATGATATTTAGAACCGACAGACAAAGAAATTCTTATTCTATATATTATAGCAGCTAGTTCTAACTAATATTGAGGAGTTCAATATATCAATACATTAGTTAATGGGAATTCTTCCTATTCCAAAATTGAAAGTTCTTCTAGCTACGGAAATTCCTATTATTCCAAGATTTTCTTACTTGTTTGTCGCACAAAAAAACTTTTTGAATCTCCGGTGGAAACTGACTTTGCTAAAGAAAAAGCTTTTATTGCAGCTAAATATCCCTTTTTCTTCCAAATATTTCTACGAATACGTTTTTTTGATATAGAAGTACGTTTTTTTGGAACTGCCATTCAAAAAAAGAGTTACTTATTTTTATTTTTGTATGTGAAAGACATGTATTGCTCAAAATGGGTCATTCTTTTTTAGTCATTTTCTATACTTAATTACGTCTATAATAGTTTTTTCATAACATACATTTTTTTCATAAGATACAATACTACAATACAAATATATATTATATTATTTATATTTATATAATATAAATAATATTAATATAAATAATATATAAAAATATATGCATGTCACATATCTAACACACTAGGGAAGAAAATAGAAGAAAGGAGGGGAAAATTTGAAAATGAAAAGGGATTTTTATGACTATTAGTTGTAATTGAATAAGCTCATAGTGCCGTGTCTATAATTTAAGTTCAAACTTCAACTACAACTAGTAGTTAATATCTTAAACAAGACATTCCATTACCTAAGAAAGGGAACTTCCATTTTTAGTTATTTTTATTTTAGTTCTATTCTATATACAAAGTAAGAAGTATTATAAGATTTCGGATACTTTCTTATTGGATTGGAATCCAATCAATTAGTTCCGCAGTAATTACTACAAATAAATTCACTAGAATAACTAGATCTTTTTTCATTTATTGATGCATATTATGATCCATATTCTACTGTTTTGGTATAATTGTTTTTATTTACTAGACTATAGTATATGATAGGCTTACATATTACCAGAATAGAATGATAATATAGTTGTAGAATGATTTAAAATCTCATATTCCTCATTTCTATAAATATCTTTCTTTAGTTAATAAAGTTAATAACTAAGTAATTATTCTTACCTAACTCTTTGGTCATATCATTTGACTAACCAATTGAATTGGAACTTTTTGAATATTTCCTCCAATATCTGAGAAAAGTCAGAATAATGAAAAATCAAAAAATTTTCATATCTTTTTTTGTTGATTTTTTTTTGTTCCTTTCGAAAACGATAAGAATTGGTGAATCGGAAACAATTATAAGATAAGAAAAAATGGAAATTTGTTTTTTTTATGGAACATACATATAAATATGCGTGGATAATACCTCTTCTTCCACTTCCAGTTACTATGTTAATAGGATTTGGACTTTTGCTTATTCCGACAGCAACAAAAAATATTCGTCGTATGTGGGCTTTTCCAAATGTTTTGATGTTAAGTATAGCTATGGCATTTTCGGTTAATCTGTCTATTCAGCAAATAAATGGAAATTCTATCTATCAATATCTATGGTCTTGGACCGTCAATAATGATTTTTCTTTAGAGTTCGGACACTTGATCGATCCACTTACTTCTATTATGTCAATATTAATTACTACTGTTGGAATCATGGTTCTTATTTATAGTGACAATTATATGTCTCACGATCAAGGATATTTGAGATTTTTTGCCTATATGAGTTTTTTCAATACTTCTATGTTGGGATTAGTTACTAGTTCCAATTTGATACAAATTTATATTTTTTGGGAACTTGTAGGAATGTGTTCCTATTTATTAATAGGTTTTTGGTTTACACGACCAATTGCGGCAAGTGCTTGTCAAAAAGCTTTTGTAACCAATCGTATAGGGGATTTTGGTTTATTATTAGGAATTTTAGGACTTTATTGGATAACGGGTAGTTTAGAATTTCGGGATTTGTTCAAAATAGTTAATAACTTGGTTCAGAATAATGGAGTAGATTCTTTATTTGCTACTCTGTGTGCTTCTTTTTTATTCCTTGGTGCAGTTGCTAAATCCGCACAATTCCCCCTTCACATATGGTTACCTGATGCTATGGAAGGACCCACTCCCATTTCGGCTCTTATACATGCTGCTACTATGGTAGCAGCGGGAATTTTTCTTGTAGCTCGGCTTCTTCCTCTTTTCATAGTTATACCTTCCATAATGAATATTATTTCTTTAATAGGCGTAATAACAGTACTATTAGGAGCGACTTTGGCTCTTGCTCAAAGAGACATTAAAAGAAGTTTAGCTTATTCTACAATGTCTCAATTGGGTTATATTATGTTAGCTTTGGGCATAGGTTCTTATCGAGCAGCTTTATTCCATTTGATCACTCATGCCTATTCGAAAGCTTTATTGTTTTTGGGATCCGGATCTATTATTCATTCAATGGAACCCATTGTTGGATATTCACCAGAAAAAAGTCAAAATATGGTTCTTATGGGCGGTTTAGCAAAATATGTTCCAATTACAAGAATTACTTTTTTATTAGGTACACTCTCTCTTTGTGGTATTCCACCTCTTGCTTGTTTTTGGTCCAAAGATGAAATTCTTAATGATAGTTGGTTGTATTCACCAACTTTCGCAATAATAGGATCCTTCACAGCAGGATTAACCGCATTTTATATGTTTCGGATGTATTTACTTACTTTTGATGGACATTTGCGTATTCATTTTCAAAATTACAGTAGCACTAAAAGTAGTTCTTTTTATTCAATATCTTTATGGGGAAAAAAAGTACCTAAGGCAGCCAATAGAAATTTACTTTTATCAACAATGAATACGAATAATAAGGTCTCTTTTTTTTCAAAAAATACATATAAAATTGATGATAATGCAAGAAAGAGAATACGATACTTTAGTACTTACTTTAGGAATAAATATACTTACACCTATCCTCACGAATCGGACAATACT